TTGATAGATTCGGTCGATTCTATTTCACCAAACTCTTTCTATACGAATCAACCTTTATTCTATTGTGTAGAGTATCTCAGAAGAAGTTCTATTTACTCCAAAAAAACACCCCTCTTTTTTCTTGGTCCACCACTTGATTCGATTAGAAATTAGAGAATTAAGTAGAGACGGAATAAATAGAAATCGCAAAAAAAGTTCTGGTACACCTCGAAAAATAAACTAAGACTAGAAATCTTTGACGAACAGAATCAAGAATCAGTCTTATTTCGACACAAGAATGGGGTGTAGAAACTTCCTTTTCTTGTGTCGAAGACTAGAAAGACGAAGAACCTCTCCTAGAATTATTTGTTCCCCTCATTTTCCCTGCAATTTCTCGCTTACTTATGTCTAGTATCTAGCCATCAAAAACTCTTGATATTGATGCATTTTCGGACATTTTAATCTTCGAATAGTAAGATAGTCGCACCGCCAGTCTTCTTCACAATCTACATACTAGGATTAGGAATGCGGTAGAAGGACTTCCTGTCATCTCATAGAAAAAGGATAAACAAGCTACGGTCTTTTTAGCATTTCATTTTTTTCAGCGCTAAGGTATAAAATGAGTTTGAGTCTTTTTACTAACTTGATGTTGAAAAATTAACGAGTCTAGAAATTCATTTCGGACAATTGAACCTTCTCGAACTGCTTCTTTTTAAGAACCAAAAAGATTTGTGCCAAAATAACAGCGGCGAAGAAGAGCAACAGGCCTCGGACACGGAATAGATCTTGAAGTACAATTTCTGCATCTCCTTGACCAAATCCGCCCACATTAGGGTTACTCGTCAACGGTTGATCCAATTTGATAGATTCGCCTTCTGAAACGAGAAGTTCCGGCCCTGGGGGGATAATATCAACCACTAGACGTCCATCCGATGCATCCGTTATGGATACTTCGTATCCCCCCTTTTCTTTTCGTATGATTTTACTTACTATACCGGCTGATGTAGCATTATAAACTGTATTGTTACTCTTGCTCCCGTCGGGATAAATCTGACCTCTTCCCCTGTTTCCGCCGACATATATAGGATATTTTAAGAAGTGACTCTCTTTCTTAGTAGCGGGGTCTGGAGAAAGAATAGGAAAGGTGATTTCACTATAGTTCTGACCGGAAACAGGGCCTATGACAAGAATATTTTTTTTATTGGGGCGATAGCTCTGAAAAGACAGATTGCCTACCTTTTCTTTCATCTCGGGGGAAATACGATTGGGAGGGGCTAATTCAAACCCCTCCGGTAAAATAAGAACAGCCCCGACATTCAAAGTGCCCTTTTTACCATTAGCAAGAACTTGTTTCAGTTGCATATCATAAGGAATTCGAACAACTGCCTCAAATACAGTATCGGGAAGTACCGCTTGTGGAACCTCAATATCCACAGGCTTATTAGCTAAATGACAATTGGCGCATACAATACGCCCGGTCGCTTCGCGCGGATTTTCATAACCCTGCTGGGCAAAAATGGGATAGGCACTTGAAATAGATGTCCGAGTTAGCATATATAGCATGAGGGATACGGAAATGGATCGAGTAATCCGTTCCTTTAGCCAAGAAAAAGTATTTCTAGTTTGCATGGTCCAATCATTGATACGGAAAATTTCTACAATAAATTGAGTAGGTTACTAATCAAGTTTCCTATCCACGATTCTGCTATTGACTGGAATATTGTTATGGGAATAAAATATAGGATGAATCCCCCGGGTTCATCGAAATGGAAAAAGTAAGGACGATTTGCAATGCTTTCCTTATGTACAACTACAAAGTAAAAAACATTCGACTTCGATGAATTTCATATTCATAGATCATTTTTCACTTATTGAATGATAAATCACTACAAGTGACGGAGATAGACGATTTAAATAATAGAAAACCCAATATTTAAAAATGCTATCGAGAATGACTGGAAGAATACAAACAAGACAAGATATAATTTGATCATTATGAACAAATCCAAAATCTTTGTAGACAGAGCTAATTAGTAGTTCCCAACCACGGGTCGAATGAAATCCGAGACATAAATCGGCTAATAAAAGAATAGAAAGCGCTTTTGTTGTATCACTTAAGTTATATAGGAATTCCTGAGTCCACGAGTTAAGAATCCCAAGTTCTTTATTACCCAAAATAGAATAACCACTTAGAATAAGGAAAGAGATTAAATTTGTCGATAAGTACAAAATCGTATGAATACGATCCTTGTTGTGCATCTTGATTAATTGGATTGTTTCGTTCTGGATTCCTAGACGAAGGTTTTGGAGAGGTGTTTCCGCGTATTCCTTGATCATTTCGTCCAAGAGGAGCAGTTCGTCTAATTCTATGAATTTTTCGAGAATACTCTTTTCTTCAATCTCGTTCAAAAAAGTTTCGGATTGCGCAGTATTCCACCAATTAGTAATCCAAGATTCTAGACTTTTATTAAATAAGAGACAAATAGACCGGGGCAAAAAGACTATAGATGCAAGATATAAAAGAGGAGTGAATGCTTTCGTTTTTGCCATTTTTTCATCTATGAATTGTTAATGAACCCCTTCAGTCGTCGACTCGAAGCCCTCTAATATTTCGCTTACACATGAGTTCTATTCCAAGGTATCGAACCTTGGAATCTATTCAATCTTTTTCTTTGTGCGTTAGGCCTTAGTTCTTGAATCGAGAAAGAGTACAGAAATTGACTTAAGAAGCTACTTTGAATTCGAATGAATAAAGAATCCAAAAAATTTTCTTTTTCGATATATCAACTCAATTGGGTAAAAGTATCTCCCTTCGAGGCGTACCTGAAAGAACAACTTTAAGAAATGAATATGATTCATATTTTGAGACAAAAGAACTCCCTTTCTATTATTCTAGAAAAATTCGAATATTTTGAAAAATTTCACTGACTCTCAGGCGTCAGGGAGCTAATAATTGAGGGAAGTTTCTGAAGAATCTTGTGATGATCAAAAATGAGTAGCAAACCAAAGCAGGAATTGGCTAGTTATTCTTAATCGTTATAAGGAATCCAATTGTTTGGACAGTAAGGAGCACAAAAACAGAGAAATTAAGGCGTGTCGATTGAAAAAAACTTTAGATATGATCTATCTGAATCTAAAGTTTCAATTTCACCAAGTCTGGATTTTTCTATTTTGATTTATAGATATTGGACTTAAAATAGAAACTGGGAAAGTTTTTTTCTAAAGGGTTGAGTATGCGAGAAATCTATTATTTCAATTTGTTACTTCTTGTTATTATTGAATTGAATTGTGTAGATTTACATACCTATAAAAGACCCCAAAACAAAAAGCGTTTTGTTTTCTACTTCTCTCTTATACGCCTACTTTAGCTCAAATCCATGTTCAGAATAAACCTCAGTCTAGTTATGTTATAGAAATTCGTGATAGAAACAGAGGATTCGTGAGTTTTTCCCCTCCTGCTGAGAAATTTTCTCACAGTTCTCAAAAGACTTCAATGGGTACACGCAAGAAATAGGCCAATTTCGCAGCTTTTTGTTCAATTTCCCACGCAGTCAAATTCTCATCAGTACGAGTCAATGGAAGGGCTCCCTGTCCTCGGATATCCATATAAAGGACACGACGAGCATAAAGACCCTCTTTAACTTCTATTCGGACGGACTGAATATCTTTTATAAGGAATCGGAGAAAGATACGCCGATTTTTCCCGGGAAATCCCCAACGAAAGATACACACGATTCCTTCTTTTCGATCGAATCGATCATAACCACTACCTACATTCCAAGAAATTGTGCACCACAAATAGGAGCTAATAAAAAGACCCGCGATCCCATAGAAAGACATCACAATCCCTTGTGGAAAAAAAACAATTTGCTGAAACGGAAATAAAGATATCCAAGTTCTACCAAGATAACTGGAAGTTCCAACCAACAAGAATCCTAATGAACCTAAAAAAAGGATAACAGTCCAGCAGAAATTACTTGTTTTTCGAGATCCCGTTATAGGTTCTATCCATATATGTTCTGATCGACAACTCATACTTGATCCGGTTTCAGTTTCTTGGAATTGAGAGAATATCCCAAATGAATTTGACTTTAGTCTTTCTGTTTCCGAAGTAACTCTCATCAACTAGCACGAGTTTGATAGGAACTTTTAAGAGTAATTCATTAAATTGATTAGATCTAAACTAATAACATATCCTTACTAATAACATATCCTTCGTACGACCCCACTAAAGATATCCACATACTCCATTTACCCATATATCATGGCAGATATAAGAGTTTTTCGACGAAAGCTACTTATACCATCTTTCACTAATACCGGCGTTATTATAGAAGTCTAAAACCAAACGAATGAGATTTTATCTCATCGGTTCTAAACAATCTTGTTTTTTTGAACATAAAGAAATAAAGACGCCATTGTGATTGCCGGAAATACTAGGCCTACTAAAGGTACCAAAACAGAGGGAAAGTTAAGAATTGTCATAGAATGTGTACCTCAATTTACTATATTGTACCTCTTATTATTATTTAATCGATATTCTATTATACTAAAATATCGATTAAATAATAAATAGAGTTCTGCAAGTCCGTGTTCTTAATCGGACTCTGAATTTTCCTCTTTTTCGAGTTGTCGTAAACGTTCGAGAGCACCCGTCCAATATCCAAGCTTCGCAGTATATCCGAACTCGTCCGTGTTTTCTTGGTGGAAAGCCTCGATCGATCGGCGGGCAACGGCAATTTTTGCCGTTTGCCAAGCCATCGGAGTTTTTGAAATTCTTTGTAAATTTCGATCGATTAAGTTGATGCCTTCTACTTGGGCAAGGTCGAAGACGTCTGCAAAACCCCTCACGGACAGCTGAACAGCTTCGTCACACCTATTCACAAGATACATAAGAGCCATTTTATCAAAAAAATTCCGTGTTTGAGGACCTCTCATCAAAAGATGCATAAATGCACGTGACATTGTGTCAAACAAGAAATTTGTTTCAAGACCCCTGTTAACAAGATAGGCACGTGCAAGTCTGTCAAACAAGGAATTTGTTTTCAACCCTTTGTTTAACAGATACGTAAGTGCCAGCCTGTCAAACAAGGAATTTGTTTTCAACCCTTTGTTTAACAGATAGGTAAGTGCGATTCGGTGACTCAAAGAATTTGTTTCACGACCCCAGGTTAAAAGATACCTAAGGGCAAGTCGGGACAAGAAAGAATGAAGTTTCATATTCCAAAAAAAACGGAATACTTCGCGGTCTAATGGGTAATTGGTAAAGCTCATTACGGCTTCCTCCCTTGGTTTTTTTTCTAAGAGTTTTTTTTCTAAGATATGGAATAAAATAGATATGCTAAGATATGGAATAAAATAGA